GAGATGTCATTCAATCGAAGAAGATGGTATCATTGACATAAGAGATGTCATTTATAGTCTATCTCTTTCTATATATGGAAAGTTAAGAAATCATCATATAATAATCGAGAAATTGAAATAGAAAAGAAAAAAGGGAGGTTTGTGATGATTTTGAAATCTTTTCCACTAGGTAATCTATTATCCTTATGCATGAAGATAATAAATTCGGTCGTTGTGGTCGGACTCTATTATGGATTTCTGACCACATTCTCCATAGGGCCCTCTTATCTCTTCCTTCTCCGAGCTCGGGTTACGGAAGAAGGAACCGAGAAGGAGGTATCAGCAACAACTGGTTTTATTACGGGGCAGCTCATGATGTTCATATCGATCTATTATGCGCCTCTGCATCTAGCATTGGGTAGACCTCATACAATAACTGTCCTAGTTCTACCGTATCTTTTGTTTCATTTCTTCTGGAACAATCACAAAAACTTTTTTTATTATGGATCTACTACCAGAAATTCAATGCGTAATCTCAGCATTCAATGTGTATTCCTGAATAATCTAATTTTTCAATTATTCAACCATTTCATTTTACCAAGTTCAACGTTAGCCAGATTAGTCAACATTTATATGTTTCGATGCAACAACAAGATGTTATTTGTAACAAGTAGTTTTGTTGGTTGGTTAATTGGTCACATTTTATTCATGAAATGGGTTGGATTGGTATTATTCTGGATACGGCAAAATCATTCGATTCGATCTAATAAGTACCTTGTGTCAGAATTGAGAAATTCTATGGCTCGAATCTTTAGTATTCTCTTATTTATCACCTGTGTCTACTATTTAGGCAGAATGCCGTCGCCTATTGTCACTAAGAAACTGAAAGAAACCTCAGAAACGGAAGAAAGGGGAGAAAGAAAGGAAGAAAGCGATGTAGAAACAACTTACGAAACGAAGAAGACTAAACAGGAACAAGAGGGATCCACCGAACAAGACAAAGAGAACCCAGTTTACGAAGATTCTTATCTTGATACCCATCAAGATAATTGGGTATTGGGAAAACTTAAAGAAGAGAAAAATGAAAAAACTTCTTTCTGGTTTGAAAAACCTATTGTCACTTTTCTTTTCGATTATAAACGATGGAATCGCCCGTTGAGATATATAAAAAACGATCGATTTGAAAATGCTGTACGAAACGAAATGTCACAATATTTTTTTTATATATGCCCAAGTGATGGAAAACAAATAATATCTTTTACATATCCGCCCAGTTTATCGACTTTTTCAGAAATGATAGAACGGAAAATTTATTTGTACACGACGGAAAACCTATCTCACGAGAACCTGTATAATTATTGGGTTTATACTAATAAACAAAAAAAATACAACTTGAACAATGAATTGATAAGTCGAATCAAAATTCTAGAACTAGAAAAGGAGAGGGGATCTCTTGCTTTAGATATGCTAGAAAAAAGGACTAGATTATGCGATGATGAAAATGAACAAGAATACTTGCCAAAAATGTATGATCCTTTTTTGAACGGACCTCATCGAGGAACAATAAAAAAATTTGATTCACGTGCAATCATGAATAATTTAATAACTTCAATAAAAACAAAAGATCCCCTAGAAATGTTTTGGATAAATAAGATTCATGGTCTATTTCATAAAGATTCGCGAGAATTTGAACATCAAAAGAATAAGTTTGACTTTGGCAGGGAATTTTTATTGAATTCCATTGGGTTAACCTCAATCGAAAAATTTTCTTTTAAATGCGCGCAAGGAATTGATTCAGAAAGTCAAGCAAAATCTTTGAAATTTGTATTCGATATAATTACAACCGATCCAAACGATCTAACAAGAATTAGAAAGAAATCCATTGGAATGGAAGAAATAAGTAAAAAGGTTTCTCGGTGGTCATACAGATTGACAGACGATTTGGAAGAAGAGGAAGAAGAAGACGAAGAAGAATCGGCGGAGTATCCTGAAATTCGTTCAAGAAGAGGCAAACGTGTGGTAATTTATACTGATAATGATCAAAGTACTAATTCCAGGGCTAGTAATAATACTACTAATAATACTAACACTAGTGATGAAGAAGAGGAGGTAGCTTTGATACGTTATTCACAACAATCAGATTTTCGCCGCGGTATAATCAAAGGATCCATGCGTGCTCAAAGGCGTAAAACAGTTACTTGGAAAATATTTCAAGCAAATGTACATTCTCCACTTTTTTTGGATCGAATAGACAAAATATTTTTTTTTTCGTTTTTTGATATCTCTGAAACGATTAATCTAGTTTTTAGGAATTGGGTAGGGGAACCCCAAGAATTGCAAATTTCTTATTTTGATGAGGAGGAAGAGACAAAAGAAAAGGAGAAAACAAATGAAGAGAAAGAAGGGGAAAGTGAACGAATAGCAATATCAGAAGCTTGGGATACTTTTATATTTACTCAAGCAATAAGGGGTTTCATGTTAGTAACCCAATCTTTTCTTAGAAAATACGTTACATTGCCCTTATTGATAATAGCTAAAAATATTGGACGTATGTTATTATTGCAATTCCCCGAGTGGTACGAGGATTTGAATGAATGGAATAGAGAAATGCATGTTAAATGTACCTATAATGGTGTTCAATTATCAGAAACAGAATTTCCCAAAAATTGGTTAACAGATGGTATCCAAATAAAGATTCTATTTCCTTTCTGTCTGAAACCTTGGCGAAGATCTAAGATACGATCTCATCATAGAGATCAGCAAATGACTAAAAAAGAGAAAAAAGACAATTTTTGTTTTTTAACAGTCTGGGGAAGGGAAGCAGAACTACCTTTTGGTTCTCCCCGAAAACGACCTTCTTTCTTTGAACCCATTTTAAAAGAACTAGAAAAAAAAATGATAAGACTGAAAAAGAAAATTTTTCAACTTATAAGGGTTTTCAAAGAAAGAAAAAAGCGGTTTCTAAAAGTTTCAAAAGAAAAAACAAGGTGGGTCGCCAAAATAGTTCTAGTTATAAACCTAATAATGAAAGAACTTGAAAAAAGAAACTCCTTTTTCTTATCGAAATTGAGGAAGGCGGAAGTATATGAATCGAATGAAAACGGAAAAGATTCCAATATAAATAATAAGATTATCCGCGAATCAACTATTCGAATTCGATCCACGAATTGTGTAAATGAAAATTATTTACTCATAGAAAAAAAAATGAAAGATCTTGCTAATAAGACAACCACAATTAGGACTCAAATAGAAGGAATCACAAAAGACAAGAAAAAAATAGTTCTAAATAAAAAATCGGAATCACAGAAGGATTTTTGGCAAAAATTCAAAAGAAAAAATATCCGATTAATACGCAAATCGTATTATTTTATGAAATCCCTCATTGAAAAAATATACACGGATATATTACTATGTATCATTAAGATTCCAAGGATCAATGCACAACTTTTCTTTGAATTAACAAAAAAAATCATCAATAAATCCATTTTCAATAACGAAACGAATCAAGAAGGAATTGAGAACACAAATCAAAATACAATGAACTTTATTTCTACTATAAAAAAGTCGTTTTCTAATACTAACATTAATAATAATTCTTATTGTGACTTATCTTCCTTGTCTCAAGCATATGTATTTTACAAATTATCGCAAAACCAATTACTTAACAAGTATCATTTGAGATCCGTACTTCAACATCACGGCACCTATTCTTTTCTTAAGGATATAATCAAGAATTATTGTACGACACGAGGAATGTTTTATTCCAAATCAAGACATAAGAAAATTGATAAGTATGGAATGAATAAATGGAAAATTTGGTTAAGGGGTCATTATCAATACAATTTCTCTCAGACTAAGTGGTCTCACTTAGTGGCGAAAAAGTGGCGAAATAGAGTCAATCAATGTCGTATGATTCAAAAGAAAAACTCAATGAAATTGGATTTATATAAAAAAGAAAAAGACCAATTAATTCATTACATGAAAGAAAATTACTATGCAGTGGATTCGTTGATGAGTCAAAAAGCCAAATTGAAAAAGCATTACGGATATGATCTTTTATCATATAAATATATAAATTATGGGGATAGTAAGGGCTCTTATATTTATGGATCAGCATCACAAGTAGAGGACAAAAAAATTCCATATAATTTCAATACACCGAAACCCGAATCATTTTATGGATTGATAAGTATGGCTATTAGCGATTATTTAGAAAAAGGATCTATTATTGATACAGACAAAAATATGGATAGAAAAATTTTTGATTGGAGAATTCTCCATTTCTGTATTAGAAATCATATCGATATTGAGACCTGGGCCAATACGCATATCGACATCAAGATTCATAAAAATGCTAAAACTAAAAATTATCAAAAATTTGAAAAAAAAGATCTTTTTTCCTTTACGATTCATCACAAAATTAACCCATCCAATCAAAAAAAATTCTTTTTTGATTGGATGGGAATGAATCAAGAAAAGTTATATAGTACCATATCAAATATAGAACCTTGGTTTTTCCCAGAATTTGTGCTACTTTTTGATGCATATAAGATTAAACCGTGGATCATACCAATCAAATTACTAATTTTGAATTTCTGTAAAAATAAAAATATTAGTCAAAGTGAAAAGATCGACGTAAATAAAAAAAAAAATCTTCCTATATTAACTAATAAAAAAGCATATCCTGAATTAGAAAATTCCAGCAAAAAAAAAAACGAACAACAAGGTCAAGGAGATCTTGTATCAGATCTACAAAAACAAAACAAAAAGAAAGATGTTAAAGAAGATTACACGGAAGCAGACATTAAAAAGGGTAGAAAGAAAAAACAATCCAAGAGCAAAAAAGAAGCAGAACTTAATTTTTTCCTGAAAAAATATTTTCTTTTTCAATTAAGATGGGATGACCCTTTGAGTCAAAGAATGATCAATAATATCGAGGTATATTGTCTTCTACTTAGACTGATGGATCCAAAGGAAATTGCTATATCCTCAATTCAAAGAGGAGAGATGCATCTGGATGTAATGTTGATTCAAAAAGACCTAACTCTTACAGAATTGATAAAAAGAGGAATATTTATTATCGAACCAATTCGTCTATCTATGAAAAGAGATAGAAAATATATTATATATCAAACTGTAGGTATTTCATTGGTTGATAAGAATAAGCACCAAACTAATGAAAAATGCATAATAAAAAATGGATATGTTGATAAAAAGAATTTTGATGGATCCGTTGCACGACACAGCAATACGCTTATGAATAGAAACAAAAATCATTATGATTTCCTTGTTCCTGAAAATATTCTATCCCCCAGACGTCGTAGAGAATTGAGAATTCTAATTTGTTTCAATTCCCGGAATTGGAATGTTGTGGATGATAGAAATTCAATATTTTGCAATCAAAACAACATAAAAAACAGTGAACAATTTTTGAACGAGGAAAAGCATCTTAATACAGATGCAAAAAAATTCATGAAATTCAAATTGTTTCTTTGGCCCAATTATCGATTAGAAGATTTAGCTTGTATGAATCGTTATTGGTTTGATACCAATAACGGCAGTCGTTTCAGTATGTCAAGAATACATATGTATCCACGGTTCAGAATTACTTAATAGTATATTTCCTATATATCTATCGCAGAAGATATTTGGTAAATAAAAGCCGAAAAATATATGCATACGCTATGTTACATTCTAGTACATGATACCGATTTAATTACGTATCCGTTGGATCTAGTAAGAAATCGACGGAATCCTCTTTTTAGGTAAAAAAAATTATTCTCTTTCCTAAATGCATAAATGTATCATCCCTTTCTATCCAAATCAAATTGCAAATTTGATTTGGATAAAATAAAAAAAAAATATTGTATATGAAGAAATCAAAAATTTTTGTGTACTAGATTCAAATAACTGGAAATAACTGATATAATAATAATTATTATTTTTCCTGATCGGTCAAATCCACGAAAAAAATAGAAAAATTCGTTTTTATGGTAAAAAATTCATTCACCTCAACTATTCGGCAAGAAAAAGAAAAAAATTGCGGATCTGTTGAATTTCAAGTATTCAGTTTCACCGATAAGATACGGAGACTTACTTCACATTTGAAATTACATAAAAGAGATTTTTTATCGCAAAGGGGTCTACGAAAAATTCTGGGAAAACGTCAACGGCTGCTAGATTATTTGTCAAAGAAAAATAGAGTACGTTATAAGAAATTGATTGGTCAGTTGGGTATTCGGGAGTCAAAAACTCGTTAATTTTAAGATTGGTTTGAATTTTGTTCTTTTAGTTATTAGTTAATAGTAGTTATTAGATTTTTCATTTTGATGAACCTCATTTTGATAAATTCATGGAATAATCAATTAAGGAAGAAAAGATATGATTGTACCGGCTACAAGAAAAGATCTCATGATAGTTAATATGGGTCCTCACCACCCATCAATGCATGGTGTTCTTAGACTGATTGTTACTCTCGATGGTGAAGATGTTATTGACTGTGAACCCGTATTGGGTTATTTACACAGGGGGATGGAAAAAATAGCGGAAAACCGAACAATTATACAATATTTGCCTTATGTAACACGGTGGGATTATTTAGCCACTATGTTCACAGAAGCAATAACAGTAAATGCACCAGAACGATTGGAAAGTGTTCAAGTACCTAAAAGAGCCAGTTACATTAGAGTAATTATGCTAGAACTGAGTCGTATAGCTTCTCATTTGTTATGGCTTGGACCTTTTATGGCGGATATCGGTGCACAGACTCCCTTTTTCTATATTTTCAGAGAAAGGGAATTGTTATACGATCTATTCGAAGCCGCTACAGGTATGCGAATGATGCATAATTATTTCCGTATTGGGGGAGTTGCTGCCGATCTACCTTATGGCTGGATAGAGAAATGTTTGGATTTCTGCGATTATTCTTTAACAGGAATTGTTGAATATCAAAAACTTATTACGCGGAATCCTATTTTTTTGGAACGAGTTGAAGGAGTGGGCATTATTGGTGGAGAGGAAGCAATAAATTGGGGTTTATCAGGACCGATGCTACGAGCTTCTGGAATCCAATGGGATCTTCGTAAAGTTGATCATTATGAGTGTTATAATAAATTCGATTGGGAAGTCCAATGGCAAAAAGAAGGAGATTCACTAGCTCGTTATTTAGTACGAATCGGTGAAATGAAGGAATCTATAAAAATTATTCAACAGGCTCTAGAAGGAATTCCCGGAGGGCCCTATGAGAATTTAGAAGTTCGACGCTTTGATAGAGCAAAAAATTCCGAATGGAATAATTTTGAATATAGATTTCTTACTAAAAAACTTTCACCCAATTTTGAATTGTCGAAACAAGAACTTTATGCGAGAGTAGAAGCCCCAAAAGGGGAATTAGGAATTTATTTGATAGGAGATAGTAGTGTTTTCCCTTGGAGATGGAAAATTCGTCCACCCGGTTTCATCAATTTGCAAATTCTCCCTCAACTAGTTAAAAGAATGAAATTGGCTGATATCATGACGATACTAGGTAGTATAGATATCATTATGGGAGAAGTTGATCGTTGAAATGATAATTGATACGACAGAAGTAGAAGTACAAGCTATCAATTCTTTTTCTAGATCGGAATCCTTAAAAGAAGTCTATGGACTCATATGGATCTTTGTTCTTATTTTCACCCTTATATTGGGAATCACAATAGGGGTACTAGTAATTGTGTGGTTAGAAAGAGAAATATCCGCAGCAATACAACAACGTATTGGGCCTGAATATGCCGGCCCGTTGGGAATTCTTCAAGCTCTAGCGGACGGGACCAAATTACTTTTTAAAGAGGACCTCCTCCCATCCAGAGGAGATATTCGTTTGTTCAGCGTGGGACCGTCTATAGCGGTCATATCAGTCCTACTAAGTTATTTAGTAATTCCTTTTGGATATCACCTTGTTTTGGCCGATCTCAGTATAGGTGTTTTTTTATGGATCTCCATTTCAAGTATTGCTCCTATTGGACTTCTTATGTCAGGATATGGATCGAATAATAAATATTCCTTTTCAGGTGGTCTACGGGCTGCTGCTCAATCTATTAGTTATGAAATACCATTAACTCTCTGTGTGTTATCAATATCTCTACGTGCGATTCGTTGGAACATGATTATTTTCCCTCCTCTCTAGAAATAAAGTAAAGAGGTTGAATATATTGAATGGATATTTTCATTTTTTATTCATCATTAGGGTTGATGAGTTAAGCTAGATAGTTATATGAGTAAAATCAAACTGCTTAGAAATTTGCAGTAAGAAGAGAAAATCTCGTTCCCTATGTACAAGAATATAAACATAAGCAGTGGAAACTGTTTACCCCAAGATTAAGATTCTTTGACTCATTATCATATCTTGAAGCGGGTACAAAAGATCAACTGTATGGGGTTTCCACTACTATCTTGTATGTATTACCATACCGGGGATCAATCAAAAATCAGTGGACAGTTAGGAACACCAAGGTACACAAAAGATTAGTAATGGAGATAATGTAAGGCATCAAAAAGGGTATTTTTGCGGAAAACTGTGGATAAAACGAATCATAATGAGGACTTTAAGTTGGTAGAAATGACCAAGCAGTACTTCCCAACGATTCCGATCTAGAGTATGCTCCTATTCACTGATTAAAGAAATGACTATCAAAAACGAATTAATCCTTTATTGTAATTGTTTTTTCAGAGTACTCCCTCCTCTGAGAAAGAAGAACGGGAACAAAAGAAATGAAATGCAAAAATAGAATGAGAAAAATAATAAATAAAGATCCTTATTTATTATTTCTTTCCCCCACCCATATCTATACATATAGAATTCTTATCATGAATTTGGAATTCATGCCCAATTCTTTCTAATTCTTTCTTTATACTTTATAGTTTTTCTTTATAGTTATTGATATATTTATTGATATAACGAGTATTTTATTGAAGGATTAAGTTATTACCGAAGAAAGAGAAATTGAAATTCTAAAGGATAAGATCAATTCGGAAGCACTCTTTTTTATTCTAGCGGACGGAATTTCATTGGTCTAATTTTGGACTCCCGATGTATATTTATTCTATTTACTATCTAAAGATAGTGATAATACCGAACAAGTCCTTACATTTATTTGTGACCATATAGGAGCCGTATGAAGCTGAGGTCTCGTGTACGGTTTTGAAATAGCGATGCGAACAGTGATGTTATTATCGACTATGATTATCTAATAGTTCAAGTACAGTTGATATAGTTGAGGCACAGTCAAAATATGGTTTTTGGGGGTGGAATCTTTGGCGTCAACCTATAGGGTTTATTGTTTTTCTAATTTCTTCTCTAGCAGAATGTGAAAGATTACCCTTTGATTTACCAGAAGCAGAGGAGGAATTAGTAGCAGGTTATCAAACAGAATATTCAGGTATCAAATACGCTCTATTTTACCTTGCTTCTTACCTAAATTTATTAGTTTCTTCATTATTTATAACAGTTCTTTACTTAGGCGGGTGGAATTTCTCTATTCCGTACATATCCATTCCTGAACTTTTCGGAATAAATAAAATGGCTGGAATCTTTGGAATGACAATTGGTATATTTATTACATTAGCTAAAGCTTATTTGTTTCTGTTCATTCCTATCACAGCAAGATGGACTTTACCTAGGATGAGAATGGACCAGCTATTAAATCTTGGATGGAAATTTCTTTTACCTATTTCTTTGGGTAATCTATTATTGACAACTTCTTCCCAACTTGTTTCACTATAAATAACAGAATAGGATAACAACGATATTCTAGATTCATAAACGATCTCAAACAAGAGAAAGAAACATCAATTTATTCACGGAGATCCACAATATGTTCCCTATGGTGACCGGGTTCATAAATTATGGCCAACAAACAATACGAGCTGCAAGGTACATTGGTCAAAGTTTCATAATTACCCTATCCCATACAAATCGTTTACCTGTAACTATTCAATATCCTTATGAAAAATCGATCACATCAGAGCGTTTCCGTGGTCGAATCCACTTTGAATTTGATAAATGTATTGCTTGTGAAGTATGTGTTCGTGTATGTCCCATAGATCTACCCGTTGTTGATTGGAGATTTGAAAAAGATATTAAAAAGAAACAATTGCTTAATTATAGTATTGATTTTGGGGTCTGTATATTTTGTGGTAACTGTGTCGAGTATTGTCCAACAAACTGTTTATCGATGACTGAAGAATATGAACTTTCCACTTATGATCGTCACGAATTGAATTATAATCAAATTGCTTTGGGTCGGTTACCAATGTCAGTAATTGGAGATTACACAATTCAAACAGTTATGAATTCGACTCAAATCAAAATGGACAAAGATAAACCCCTTGATTCAAGAACGATTACCGATTACTAAGATTTTATTTTGAAATATTTGAGATAAAGGGGCCGAGTCTCTTTTATTTTGGTTGGTCGGAAACTACAAAACAAATAATAACTAATAACTATTGATTGTTGAGAATTACTCTTTGATTGAAACCGAGAATATGTTTTCGCGATGATTTCTAAATATAAAATTCCAACTATTCTTTTCTTTTTTCTTTCAGATAAAAAAGAGTAGGATTGGCCAATAACTTTATCTAGATCTACGTTAATCCATATTAAGCTTTAATTCAATTTTGAACCCATCATATACAAGAAAAAAATAAGGGTAAGACCCTTCTCTTTCCTGGACTATTTAGTAAGGTCATGAAATATTTCGACTTATTTATCTGTTATACATAATGGATTTACCTGGACCAATACACGATATACTTGTAGTGTTTCTGGGATCATTTCTTATATTAGGAGGTCTAGGAGTAGTATTATTTACCAATCCAATTTATTCTGCCTTTTCATTGGGATTGGTTCTTGTTTGTATATCCTTATTCTATATTCCATCAAACTCCTATTTTGTAGCTGCCGCACAGCTCCTTATTTATGTGGGAGCCATAAATGTCTTGATCATATTTGCTGTTATGTTCATGAATGGTTCAGAATATTCCAATGATTCCTATCTTTGGACTGTTGGAGATGGGGTCACTTCACTGGTTTGTACAAGTATTCTTTTTTCACTAATTACTACTATCCCAGATACGTCGTGGTACGGAATTATTTGGACTACAAGATCAAACCAGATTATAGAGCAGGACCTTCTAAGTAACGTTCAACAAATTGGAATTCATTTATCAACAGATTTTTATCTTCCGTTTGAACTCATTTCCATAATTCTTTTAGTTTCTTTGATAGGCGCAATTACTATGGCTCGTCAATAATAAATACTTAGAATTAATAAAATTATTAGAAATTTAAAATCAAATGAAAAAGGGAAAGTTTTTAGTTTAATCTACTGTAAGTACTTCTTTTTTTCCGTAATTGCTCGATTCTAGTCAATCAAATCGGTTGAATTGTTGTTCATATTGAAATGAATCGAGGTTCATGAGGAGTTAGTCAATGATGTTCGAACATGTACTTTTTTTGAGTGTCTATTTATTTTCGATCGGTATCTATGGATTGATCACAAGTCGAAATATGGTTCGAGCACTTATGTGTCTTGAGCTTATACTAAATTCGGTTAATATTAATCTCGTAACATTTTCTGATATATTTGATAGTCGCCAATTAAAAGGAGACATTTTCTCAATCTTTGTTATAGCCATTGCGGCGGCGGAAGCAGCTATTGGGCTAGCTATTGTTTCATCGATCTATCGTAACAAAAAATCAACTCGTATCAATCAATCTAATTTGTTGAATAATTAGCCATAACTATCATATAAATAAAGACATAATATATAGAAATTATATAATATATAAATATATAAAAAATTTTATTGAAATTATTTCATTTTTTTATTTTTATTTATAGTAATATGTATAGTAATGCGGAAATATATTACTATTGATATTGAAATATTGACGATCCGTTGGCCAATGTGAAGTCTCACGCGTGACTTGTATGATCATGGTTGTTGAAACGTAAATCAAAGTCTCTTGGTCTTTTCTCATGAACAGATTTAGAAAAATATTAATTCTTAAGATTTTTTTGATAAACCACCGATTCGTCTGGTGTCTACAATATCAATTATATAATTCATTTACTACTGATTTTACTTTACCAGATCGAAATTTTTTATGTTCAAAACTGAAATTTATAGATCCAATGTCGCATTCAGTAAAAATTTATGATACATGTATAGGGTGTACTCAATGTGTACGAGCCTGCCCCACAGATGTATTGGAAATGATACCTTGGGACGGATGTAAAGCTAAGCAAATTGCTTCCGCGCCAAGAACCGAGGACTGTGTAGGTTGTAAGAGATGCGAATCCGCCTGTCCAACAGATTTTTTGAGTGTCCGTGTTTATTTATGGCATGAAACAACTCGCAGCATGGGTCTATCTTATTGATACGTTATAAAAAACTCCACTTGAATCATTTGATTCCTTTTTACCGACAAAAGCCCGTACTCGATAAAATATATTATTCCGAGCACGGGTTTTTTGGCCAAAACGTATCTTGTCTTTATCACGAGTTATTTCCCTTGGTTAACAATACTTGTAGTTTTGCCGATATTCGCGGGTTCTTCAATTTTCTTTCTCCCTCATAGGGGGAATAAAGTCTTTAGGTGGTATACTATATTTATTTGCACGTTAGAACTCCTTCTAACAACCTATGTATTCTGTTATCATTTCCAATTGGATGATTCGTTAATTCAATTAGAGGAGGATTCTAAATGGATAAATATTTTTGATTTTCACTGGAGACTGGGAATCGATGGACTTTCCATAGGACCCATTTTACTGACCGGATTTATCACTACTTTGGCTACTTTAGCAGCTTGGCCGGTTACTAGAAATTCGCGATTGTTCTATTTCCTGATGTTAGCAATGTACAGTGGTCAAATAGGATTATTTTCTTCTAGAGACCTTTTACTTTTTTTTATCATGTGGGAGTTAGAATTAATTCCTGTTTACTTACTTTTATCCATGTGGGGAGGAAAGAAACGTTTGTACTCGGCTACAAAGTTTATTTTGTACACTGCGGGGGGTTCCATTTTTCTCTTAATAGGAGTTCTAGGTATGGGTTTATATGGTTCCAATGAACCGACATTAGATTTTGAAAGATTAGCTAATCAATCATATCCTGTGACATTAGAAATAATATTATATTTGGGCTTTCTTATTGCTTATGCCGTCAAATCGCCGATTATACCCCTACATACATGGCTACCAGATACCCACGGAGAAGCACATTACAGTACATGTATGCTTCTAGCTGGAATCTTATTAAAAATGGGAGCATATGGATTGATTCGGATCAATATGGAATTATTACCGCACGCCCATTCCATATTTTGTCCCTGGTTGGTGATAGTAGGGACAATGCAAATAATTTATGCAGCTTCAACCTCGTTCGGTCAACGCAATTTAAAAAAGAGAATAGCCTATTCTTCCGTATCTCACATGGGTTTCACAATTATAGGAATTGGTTCTATAACCGACATGGGACTCAACGGAGCCATTTTACAAATACTCTCTCATGGATTTATTGGTGCTGCACTTTTTTTCTTGGTGGGAACGAGTTGTGATAGAATACGTCTTGTTTATCTAGACGAAATGGGGGGGGTATCCGTCCCAATGCCAAAAATATTTACCATGTTTAGTAGTTTCTCGATGGCTTCTCTTGCATTGCCAGGAATGAGTGGTTTTGTTGCGGAATCAGTAGTATTTTTTGGAATAATTACCAGCCCAAAATATCTTTTAATGCCAAAAATGCTAATTACCTTTGTAATGGCAATTGGAATGATATTAACTCCTATTTATTTATTATCCATGTTACGTCAGATGTTCTATGGATACAAATTATTCAATGCTCCAAACTCGAATTTTGTGGATTCTGGGCCACGAGAACTATTTGTTTCAATCTGTATCTTTTTACCAGTAATAGGAATTGGTATTTATCCGGATTTCGTTCTCTCGCTATCAGTTGACAAAGTGCAAGCTATCCTATCTAATTATTTTTCTAGATAGTTTTGTTTTCACTAATGAGACAGAAAGCAAAGTCTTAGAATTTTGAATTTGATTTTCAGATTTTGGAAATTATTCGCTGTACAACGCAAAAAAATAAAGTGAATTAGAATTGTAATAAGATGTATACCAAGTTTTTGAGAACCATTTGACTCAAGAAATCATTCAAATGGTTCTCAAAAACTCGCACAAAATTTCATTATATATGGGACGATGTTCTTATGTATTCCTCATGGAATTTATTCAATTAGATATTAATGTGAATGAACCATAACTATGTAGACCTATTCCTAATAGATTGATCCCAAAATAGCATATCCAAATTATAAGAAATCCTATAGAAGCTACAAGTGCCGAATTCGTGCCTTGCAAACTTTGATTTGTTCTAGTATGTGAATAAATCGCGAATATGGTCCAAGTAATAAATGCCCAAGTTTCCTTGGGGTCCCAATTCCAATAAGATCCCCATGCCTCATTAGCCCATACTGCTCCAGAAAGAATACCTATGGTTAAAAAGGTAAATCCTAAACTAATGACACGATAACTCCAATAATCCAAACGCTGAGTTAATTGATATTTGTAATAATTTCGAAATGAAAGAAAAGAGGTGTGTTTAAAAACACTTCTTTTTTCGTTCAAGTATCCGATCTTGCCAAAGAAAAATGACTTAATTACCAAATTTTTGCTTTTACAAAAAATATCGATGTTTTTTCGAAATGTAATGACTAAAAAAGCAACGGAAAATAACGACCCGCATAAAAGAGCTGCATAGCTCAATAACATCATACTTACGTGCATCATTAACCACTGAGATTGTAGGGCGGGTACTAATATTGCCGATTGATGCATTTCACTTGAAAGACCCGATGTGGCGAAACCTTGGGTAAAAATGGCACTTGGCGCGGTTATTGCGCTTAAATCATTTTTATGATTCCATATCTTGGAAATCATATGAATAATGGAAAAACTCCATGAAAGGAAGATTAATGACTCGTATAAATTACTTAATGGAAAATGTCTCGAAGAAATCCAACGAGTAACTAATAATCCTGTTATAGATAAAAAAGTAGCGATCATTCCCTTTTCCGACGAATCACGTAACCCTATGATTTCGTGGACTAATAGGGTCATCAAATGAATCGTAATCACAATTGAAATGATCGAAAAAGAAAGATGAGTTAATATATGTTCTAAAGTCGCAAATATCATACATAAAAAAGGTCCCATTACAGAATTGAAATCGGGAATTAAATACATTATAGGATTCATTCTATCTCTTTTAGAGTATGCCGCCACTCGGACTCGAACCGAGATGCTCTAGCACTGCTTCCTAAGAGCAGCGTGTCTACCAATTTCACCATAGCGGCTTGCTTGAAATAATAATAGTCAATTCATGTTGAATCGTCTAGATCTAGATTCAAGGATTCAATATAGTTTGGTAAAGATTAGAACGGATGAATAAGAGCTCCTTTAAACTCAATTCATTTTCAATAATTCTTGGTTAATGTCATTGTAGGTTCAGTTTTAACAGTCAACTTTTATGCACTATTATGCACTATATATACTAAGTTCTCCCGGAACAATTGGATGGAACTTAAAAGTTTTGTTTTCCATCGAGATAGAGACTAAGATAAGAATTGCTCCCTTCTTCTATTTTTTCTTTATTTATTTTGAATTCGTGAAATCAGATAAATGAAAAACAAATCGTCAAAGAGATTTATTTTCTCAGTTAACAAAATTAAATAAATAAGATTTCATATGTATCACATTTTAATTACTAAATTAAAGGAATTTTTCTAACAATTTCGATACTTTCTTAGTATCATTAAGTACTAATTAACTATTAATAATACTCTTTGTTCTTTGTTGTGTACATAATTTCTAATTGATGATAATATCAAACCAATTAGGTCTTGAGTTAGGCATATACTAAAACAAAAGTTATATCCATCACAATTGCATTTTCTTTTCCCAATAGAAAAATCTTTCTTTTTTCTATTGGGAAAAGGAAATGAAAATAATAAGAATAATGCTTCGAACCAGCAGACAGATAAATTCGTATTCTACATATTATAGCGGCTAGTTCTAACTAATCTTGAGGAATTCAATACATTAGTTAATGGGAATTATTCATATTTCAAAATTGGAAGTTCTTTGAGCCATGGAAATTCAGATTATTCCAAGATTTTCTTACTTGTTTGTCGCACAAAAAAACTTTTTGAATCTCCGGTAGAAACTGACTTTGCCAAAGAAAAAGCTTTTATGGCAGCTAAATATCCCTTTTTCTTCCAAATATTTCTACGAATACGTTTTTTTGATATAGAAGTACGTTTTTTTGGAACTGCCATTAAAAAAAAAGTTACTCATTTTTATTGTTGTATGTGAAAGACATGTATTGCTCAAAATGGATTGTTCTTTTTAGTCATTTTCTATACTTAATTCCGTCGATAATCATTTTTTCTTAACATACAATACAAACGTATTATTTATATATGAATATATACGCGCATGTCACGTATAACACACTAAGGAAAAAATAGAGGAAAAGAAGGGAAAATTAGAAAAGGAAATTTTATGACTATTAGTTCTAATTGAATAAGCTCATAGTGCCGTGTCTATAATTTAAGTTCAAACTTTAACTACAACTAGTAGTTAATATGTTAAACAAGACATTCCATTACCTAAGAAGGGGAACTCATTAGTTATTTTTGAATTCAGTTCTACACGAAGTAGAGAGTATTATAAGATTTCTGATACTTTCTTATTGGATTGGAATCCAATCAATCAGTTCCACAATGAGTTAGATAATTACTACAAAAAAAATTCACTAGAATAATTAGGTCTTTTTTTTAGTTGATTTATTAATGCATACTATGATCCATATTATATTATACTGTTTTGGTATAATTGTTTTTACTTACTATAGTATATGATATGGTTCCATATTGCCAGAATAGAATGGTAGTATAGTTGTTGTAGAATGATTCAAAATCTCATATTACCCATTTTCATAAAAATCTTTTTTTAGTTAATGTTAATAAAGTTAATAACTAAGTAATTACTCTTAGCTAGCTATTTGGTCATATCATTTGACCAACGAATTCTAACTTTTTGAATATTTTCAATATTTGAAAAAAGTGAAAATAATTAAAAATCAAAATGTTTGAGGTTTTCATATCTTTTTTTGTTGATTTTTTTATTGTTCCTTTCGAAAGCGATAAGAATTGGTGAATCGGAAACAATTATAAGAAAAAAAAAATTAAAATTTGTTTTTTATGGAACATACATATAAATATGCATGGATAATACCTTTTCTTCCATTTCCAGTTTCTATGTTAATAGGATTTGGACTTCTGCTTATTCCGACAGCAACAAAAAATATTCGTCGTATGTGGGCTTTTCCAAGTGTTTTGATGCTAAGTATAGCTATGGTGTTTTCGGCCAATTTGTCTATTCAGCAAATAAATGGAAATTTTATCTATCAATATCTATGGTCTTGGACTGTCAATAATGATTTTTCTTTAGAGTTCGGACACTTGATCGATCCACTTACTTCTATTATGTCAATATTAATTACTACTGTTGGAATCCTTGTTCTTATTTATAGTGACAATTATATGTCTCACGATCAAGGATATTTGAGATTTTTTGCTTATATGAGTTTTTTCAATACTTCTATGTTGGGATTAGTTACTAGTTCCAATTTGATACAAATTTATATTTTTTGGGAACTTGTAGGAATGTCTTCGTATTTATTAATAGGTTTTTGGTTCACACGTCCAATTGCGGCAAGTGCCTGTCAAAAAGCTTTTGTAACCAATCGTATAGGGGATTTTGGTTTATTATTAGGAATTTTAGGACTTTATTGGATAACTGGTAGTTTAGAATTTCGGGATTTGTTCGGAATTGTTAATAACTTAGTTCGTAATAATGGAGTGGATTCTTTATTTGCTACTCTGTGTGCTTGTTTTTTATTTGCCGGTGCAGTTGCTAAATCCGCACAATTCCCTCTTCACATATGGTTACCTGATGCTATGGAAGGACCTACTCCCATTTCGGCTCTTATACATGCTGCTACTATGGTAGCAGCGGGAATTTTTCTTGTAGCTCGGCTTCTTCCTCTTTTCACAGTTATCCCTTACATAATGAATCTCATTTCTTTAATAGGCGTAATAACAGTAATATTTGGAGCCACTTTGGCTCTTGCTCAAAGAGACATTAAAAGAAGTTTAGCTTATTCTACAATGTCTCAATTGGGTTATATTATGTTAGCTCTGGGTATAGGTTCTTATCGAGCCGCTTTATTCCATTTGATCACCCATGCCTATTCGAAAGCTTTATTGTTTTTGGGATCCGGATCCATTATTCATTCAATGGAACCCATTGTTGGATATTCACCAGATAAAAGTCAAAATATGGTTCTTATGGGGGGTTTAACAAAATATGTTCCAATTACAAGAATTACTTTTTTATTAGGTACGCTCTCTCTTTGTGGTATTCCACCTCTTGCTTGTTTTTGGTCCAAAGACGAAATTCTTAATGATAGTTGGTTGTATTCACCAATTTTCGCAATAATAGCTTCCTTCACAGCGGGATTAACCGCATTTTATATGTTTCGGATGTATTTACTTACTTTTGATGGACGTTTGCGGATTCATTTTCAAAATTACAGTAGCACTAAAAATAGTTCTTTCTATTCAATATCTTTATGGGGAAAAGAAGTACCAAAAGCAGTCAATAGAAATTTACTTTTATCAACAATGAATAATAAGGTCTCTTTTTTTTCAAAAGATATATATCGAATTGATGATAATGTAAGAAATAGAGTACGATATTTTAGTACTTCCTTTAGAAATAAATACACTTACACCTATCCTCACGAATCGGACAATACTATGTTATTTCCCCTGCTTGTATTGGTACTATTTACTTTATTCATTGGAGCAATCGGAATTCATTTTGACCGAGGAGTAATAGATTTTGATCTATTGTCGAAATGGTTAACTCCGTCCACAGGTTTTTTCCATCCAAATTCGAAGGATTCCTCGGATTGGTATGAGTTTTTGAAAAATGCAGTTTTTTCGGTAGGTATAGCTCTTTTTGGATTATTTGTAGCATCCATTTTATATGGATCTGTTTATTCATCTCTACAGAATTTGGGCTTAGTCAATTCATTTGTGAAGAAGAGCCCCAAGAGAATTCTCTTGGACCAAGTCAAAAATCTTATATACAATTGGTCATATAATCGTGGTTACATAGATATTTTTTATACTAAGATTTTTACTGTGGGTATAAGAGGATTATCCGAACTAATTCAGTTTTTTGATAGACATATAATTGATGGAATTACGAACGGAGTTGGTATTGCTAGTTTCTTTATAGGAGAGGGGATCAAATACATGGGAGGTGGGCGGATATCGTCTTATCTATTCTTATATTTATCTTATGTATTAATCTTTTTCTTAATTTTTTTATTTTTTCAGTTCTAGTTTACTTAAATTAAATCGAAAAGAAAAGTGACAATAGGTTTTTCAAACCAGAAAGAAGTTTTTTCATTTTTCTCTTCTTTAAGTTTTCCCAATACCCAATTATCTTGATGGGTATCAAGATAAGAATCTTCGTAAACTGGGTTCTCTTTGTCTTGTTCGGTGGATCCCTCTTGTTCCTGTTTAGTCTTCTTCGTTTCGTAAGTTGTTTCTACATCGCTTTCTTCCTTTCTTTCTCCCCTTTCTTCCGTTTCTGAGGTTTCTTTCAGTTTCTTAGTGACAATAGGCGACGGCATTCTGCCTAAATAGTAGACACAGGTGATAAATAAGAGAATACTAAAGATTCGAGCCATAGAATTTCTCAATTCTGACACAAGGTACTTATTAGATCGAATCGAATGATTTTGCCGTATCCAGAATAATACCAATCCAACCCATTTCATGAATAAAATGTGACCAATTAACCAACCAACAAAACTACTTGTTACAAATA